CGGATGAACTGAGTTGTAGACATGAAAGCGTAAGAACTCACCAGTCCCCTTCTTTCTTTGTCTGATTCGAAGGGAACGATCCTGGTGAGTTCTTAATAATCAAAACCTTTTATTCAGATAATTAACAAAACAAATGGATCCCCTTTTCCTTTCCAATGTTTCCTAAAACCCCATTTGTTTTTTCTGATGATGTTTTGAAAAATGAACTTAATTGTTTAATTCCGACCATCTGGCCTAGGTAGTATCTATCTTTCTAAGTTCATTGACTAAGTTCTATAAAATCTAAAATGACCTCTCTTTTTTGTTTGCCCACTACTTTATTATACATTATACATAAAGTACTAAGTACCAAAAAAATTATGAGAAACCTGAAAAAATAGAAACTAAGGATAGGAATCTGTGAGAAACTGGTATGAAGACTCATTATTATTTGGACACAAGAAGGGAAATTTTCTTCATCCCTTTCTTGTGTCCAAGACTAGGAAGACTAATAATGCCCCGAAAAAATACGGTTCTTTTTACTAACTTGATGTTGAAAAATTTTCGGATCTAGAAATTCATTTCAGATAATTGAACCTTCTCAAACTGTTTCTTTTTAAGAACCAAAAAGATTTGTGCCAAAATAACAGATGCCAAGAAGAACAAAAGTCCTTGGACACGTAATGGATCTTGAAGTACTATTTCTGCATCTCCCTGACTAAATCCACCCACATTAGGATTACTTGTTAATGGTTGATCAAGTTTGATAGATTCACCCTCTGAAACAAGAAGTTCTGGCCCTGGAGGGATAATATCAACCACTTGACGTCCATCCGATGGATCCACTATGGTTATTTCGTATCCCCCCTTTTCTTTTCGTATAATTTTGTTTACGATACCTGCTGCTGTAGCATTATAAACTGTATTATTACTCTTGCTTCCGTCGGGATAAATCTGTCCCCGTCCCCTGTTCCCGCCTACATATATGGGATATTTTAAGAAGTGAACATCCTTTTTACTAGCGGGGTCGGGAGAAAGAATAGGAAAGGTTATTTCACTATATTTCTGACCAGGAACAGGACCTATCACAATAATATTTTTTTTTGTGGGGCGATAGCTCTGAAAAGACAGATTGCCTATCCTTTCTTTCATCTCGGGAGAAATACGGTCGGGAGGAGCTAATTCAAATCCCTCGGGTAAAATAAGAACAGCCCCCACATTCAAACCCCCCTTTTTACCATTAGCAAGAACTTGTTTTAGTTGCATATCATACGGAATTCGAACAACTGCTTCAAATACAGTATCGGGTAGTACCGTTTGGGGAACCTCAATATCCACGGGCTTATTAGCTAAATGGCAATTGGCACATACAATACGCCCAGTCGCTTCTCTTGGATTTTCATAACCCTGTTGTGCAAAAATGGGATATGCATTTGAAATGTATGTCCGAGTTATTATATATATCATGAGCGATACGGAAATGAATCGAGTAATCTGTTCCTTTGTCCAAGAAAAGGTATTTCTAGTTTGCATGGTCCAATCATTGAGCCCAAAATTTCTACAATAAATTAGGTAGGTTGCTAGTATAGTTCCCTATCCACAATTCTGCTATGTACGGAAATAAGTTTACTCGAATATAAGAGAAATCCTCTGGAGAAATAGAAAGAGTAAGTACTTTTTTGAACGCTTTCTTTATGTACTTCTTTATGTACAAAGTAACAAACATTATAATCGGATTAATAATTAATATCAGTGAATCATTTTTCAGTCATTCATTGAATGATAAATCACTACAAGTGATGGAGATACACGATTTAAATAATGGAAGATCCAATATTTGAAAATTGTATCTAAAATGACTGGAAAAGTGGAAACAAGACCAGATATAATTTGATCGTTATGAGCAAATCCAAAATCTTTGTAGATAGAGCTAAGCATTAGTTCCCAACCATGGGGCGAATGGAATCCAATACACAAATCCGTTAATAAAAGAATACAAAAAGCTTTGATCGTGTCGCTTACGTTATATAAGAATTCCTGAACCCAAGAGTTAAGAATAACAAGTTCTTCATTACCCAGAATAGAATAACCGCTTAGAATAATGAAACATATTATATTTGTCGAGAAGTGTAAAATCATATCGATACGATCTTCATTGTGCATCTTGATCAATTGGATTGTTTCTTTGTGTATTCCTATACTAAGCTTTTGTAGATGTGGCTCCGGATATTCCTTTATCATTTCGTTCAACAGGAAGAGTTCCTCAAATTCTATGAATTGTTCTAGAATACTATTTTCTTGAATGATATTAAAGAAAGTTTCGGGTTGCCTAGTATTCCACCAATTAGTAACCCAGGATTCTAGACTTTTATGAAATAAAAGAGAGATACACCCAGGCAAAAATACTATAGATGCAAGATAGAGAAGGGGAATGAATGCTTTCTTTTTTTCCATTTTTTTCATCTGTGAATTCTTAATGAACCCACCTCGTTTGTAAACTCTATGCGATCCAATATTTCTATCAAGCAATGAGTTCTATTACAAGGTATCTTTCCTTTGAATCTATTCACTGTTTTTTATTTGTGATGTATTGGTTATGGTTAGTCCTTGAATATATAAAGAATATCCAAATAGAATAAGAGTCCGTCTCAAATTCGAATGAAGAAAAAAAAAAAAAATAAGATTTTTTTTGACTGATATCTCAATTGAGAAAATTCGCAGCAATTGTATTGTGTCCTTTCGATGAATGTCCCAAAGAGGCCCTTTCAAGTAATGCCGTATTTCGAGACGAGCTAACTCCCTTATTTATCAAAATATAAAAAAATTGGACCTAATCCCGAAATGGGATATAGGAGATGCCGCTAGTATTTTTTTTATTTTTTACCTCCTGATGAGAAATAATTTTCAGTTCATTTCAAAATACTTCAATCGGTACACGCAAGAAATAGGCTAATTCCGCAGCTTTTTGTTCAATTTCTCGTGGAGTCAAATTCTCATCAGTACGAGTCAAGGGAATAGCTCCCTGGCCTCGGATGTCCATATAAAGGACACGCCGGGCATAAATACCCTCTTTAACTTCTATTCTGATGGACTGAACATCTTTCATAAGGAATCGAAGGAAGATGCGACGATTTTGTCCAGGAAATCCCCAACGAAAAATACATACAATTCCTTCCTTTCTATCGAATCGATCATAACCACTACCTACATTCCAGGAGATTGTGCACCACAAATAGGAACTAATAAAGAGACCTGCGATGCCATAGAAAGACATGACGAGCCCTTGTGGAAAAAAAATGATTTGCTGAGACGGAAATAAAGATATCAAATTCCTACCAAGATAACTGGACGTTCCAACCAACAAGAATCCTAATGAACCTAAAAAAAGGATAAAGGCCCAGCAGAAATTACTTGTTTTTCGAGACCCCGTTATAAGTTCTATCCATATATGTTCTGATCGCCAACTCATACTAGATCCGGTTGCATTTTATTGAAATTGAGAGAATAACCCCCAAAAAATTTGACTTTACTCTTTTTTTTTTCGAAGTAACTCTCATCAACTAGCACTATTCTGATGGGAACCTTTAGGCATAATTCATCGAATTGGCTAGATGTAAAATACTAGTATCCCCTTTATATGATCTCCTATAGATAGAGATAGTGACATGCATTTCATTGACTTTACATTTCAGAGATCTGCGGATCCTGATCTATTTTAATCTATTTTAAAATAGCTATAATTATTTTAAACATATAACATAGTCCACATGCATAAGAGCTCTTTCATTTACATTTAATTCATGTTCGGAAGAAGGCACATCTTATACGATATTCTACTAAATGGATATCCATTTTATGATCCATGTCTAATCTACGTCTTGAAAAAAATGGCTGAGATTGGGTCGCATCGGGTTTAAAAAATCTTGTTTCTTTGAACATGAAGAGATAAAGAAGCCATTGCAATTGCCGGAAATACTAGACCCACTAAAGGCACAAAAATAGATGGTAAGTTGAGAGTTGTCATAGAATGGGTACCTCGGTTTAATATTTGTACCTGTTATTCTTAATATTATATATTTTAAAATCTATTTTAAAATTCGTTATTAATTTTAAGTCGTATATAATTATACTATAAATGAGTATATAATAAGTGCAAGGAATGTAGAACTAAAAACATGTACTTATTACTTTAATTTTTCTACATGGAATATATGTCTGATAAACTAACAGCTTGTTCGCCACAAAAAAATAATTGACCTTAAAGGTCTACTTGATTCCATTTTTATTCGAAGGAAAGAAAGCGTGGAGCTGAAATAACTCATTCAGAACGCCTTTTAAAAGATTACGTGGTACGATTGTATCGAATAAGCCCTTATGGAATAAATATTCAGCCGCTTGTGAACCTTCAGGTACTGTCTTATTCAATGTTTGTTCAATTACCCGTTTACCCGCAAATGCAATGTAGGCATTGGGTTCAGCAATAATGATATCCCCCAACATACCAAAACTAGCCGTCACCCCACCAGTAGTAGGAGATGTAAGGATTGATATATAGAATAACTTTTTATTTGATTGATAATCATATAAAGCCGAAGATATTTTAGCCATTTGCATCAAACTCAAACTTCCTTCTTGCATCCGTGCGCCTCCGGAAGCACATACTAGAATAAGAGGTAGAAATTTATTGGTAGCATACTCGACCAACCGGGTGATTTTCTCGCCTACTACGGATCCCATACTACCCCCCATAAACTGAAAATCCATAACCCCAATTGCTATAGGAATACCGTTTAGTTGACCTGTGCCTGTTTGAACAGCCTCAGTTAATCCTGTCTTTCTTTGATAAGAATCAATGCGCTCTTTATAAGGTTCCTCCTCTGAATGAAATTCAATGGGATCAAGAGAGACCATGTCTTCATCCAAAGGATCCCAAGTACCTGCATCAATCGAAAGCTCGATTCTATCTGAACTACTCATTTTCAAATGATATCCACATTGTTCACAAATATACATTTTTGGCT